TTGAACCTTTTCAAATTGTTTCTTTTTAAGAACCAAAAGGATTTGTGCTAAAATAATAGATGCAAAAAAGAACAAAAGGCCTTGGACACGTAATGGATCTTGAAGTACTATTTCCGCCTCCCTCTGACCAAATCCACCCACATTAGGATTGCTCGTTAATGGTTGATCGAGTTTGATAGATTCGCCCTCTGAAATAAGAAGTTCTGGTCCTGGAGGGATAATATCAACCACTTGACGCCCATCCAATGCATCCACTAGGGTTATTTCATATCCTCCTTTTTCTTTTCGTATTATTTTGCTTACTATACCCGCTACTGTAGCATTATAAACATTATTATTACTCTTACTCCCGTCGGGATAAATCTGGCCCCTTCCTCTGTTCCCGCCTACATATATGGGATATTTTAAGAAGTAAACATCTTTCTTAGTAACAGGGTCCGGAGAAAGAATAGGAAAGGTGATTTCACTATATTTCTGACCAGGAACAGGACCTATCACAAGAATATTTTTTTTAGTGGGACGATAGTTCTGAAAAGAGAGATTGCCTATCTTTTCTTTAATCTCGGGCGAAATACGATCGGGGGGGGCTAATTCAAACCCCTCAGGTAAAATAAGAACAGCCCCCACATTCAAAGCTCCCTTTTTACCATTCCCAAGAACTTGTTTCAATTGCTTATCATAAGGAATTCGAACAACTGCTTCAAATACACTATCAGGAAGTACAGCTTGTGGAACCTCAATATCCACGGGCTTATTAGCTAAATGGCAGTTGGCACAGACAATACGGCCAGTCGCTTCTCGTGGATTTTCATAACCCTGCTGTGCAAAGATGGGATATGCATTTGAAACAGGTGCCCCAGTTATTATATATATCATGAGCAATAGGAAAATGGATTGAGTAATCTCTGCCTTTATCCAAGAAAAGGTATTTCTAGTTTGCATGGTCCAATCATTGATCCCGAAAATTTCTACAATAAAATTAGGTAGGTTGCTAGTATAGTTCCCTATCCCCGATTCTGCTATTTACTGAAATAATTTGACTCGAATCTAGGAAGAATTATCCTGAATGGGTAGAAGAAATAAGTCAAATTATTAATGTTTTACTTATTTACAAAGTAACAAACCTGAAAATAGGATCAGTGGATAATTTTTTAGTCATTTATTGAATGATAAATCACTACAAGTGACGGAGATACACGATTTAAATAACGGAATATCCAATATTTTAAAATTGTATCTAGAATGACTGGAAAAGTGGAAACAAAACCGGATATAATTTGCTCATTATGAGCAAATCCAAAATCTTTGTAAACAGATCCAATCATTAATTCCCAACTATGGGGCGAATGGAAGCCTATACATAAATCAGTTAATAAAAGAATAGAAAAAGCTTTTATTGTGTCACTTAAGTTATATAGGAACTCTTGAACCCAAGAGTTAAGAAGAAAAAGTTGTTCATTACCTAGAATAGAATAAGCGCTTAGAATAACAAAAGAGATTATATTTGTCGAGAAGTACAAAATCATATGGATACGATCATGATTGTGTATCTTGATCAATTGGATTGTTTCTTTGTAAATTCCGATACGAAGTTTTTGTAGATGTGTTTCTGGGTATTCTTTTATCATTTGTTCCAAGAGGAAGAGTCCCTCTAATTCTAGAACTTTTTTAAAAATATTTTTTTCTTGAATATGATTCAAGAAAATTTCAGATTGCCCAGTATTCCACCAATTAGTAACCCAAGCTTCTAGGCTTTTTTTAAATGAAAGAGAGATCCACCAGGGCAAAAATACTATAGATGCAAGATATAGAAGGGGAATGAATGCTTTCGTTTTTGCCATTTTTTCGTCTTTTATTTTATTTTTTTTAATGAACTTATTGATACAATATTTAATATTTATATCAAACATAAGTTCTATTACAAGTCATATTGATTCTATTATCAATCTATTCTCTGTTTTTTATTTGTGCTTGAGTGGTTAGTCTTTAAATTTTGAAACAATACAAAAATAGAAAAACAAAGAATCCACTTTTAAAATTCGAATCAAGAAAAAAAATCTCTATTGTTTCCAAATATAGCAATTACTCAAATTTGAAGCAATTGCCCGGTTTCGATGAATGCACGAAAGAACCACTTCAGGATTAGGATTTACAGGTGAAAGAAGTCCCTTTCTATTCGATCAAAATAGAAAATATTTCAAAAAAAAAAAAGAATTTATCGGTTTTTCCCTCGTGTTAAAAACTAAGAATACGAAAGCATTCATTCTTCACTTCATTTTTCAAAATACTTCAATTGGTACACGCAAGAAATAGGCCAATTCTGCAGCTTTTTGCTCAATTTCTTGTGGGGTCAAATTCTTCTCATTACGAGTCAAGGGAATGGCCCCCTGGCCTCTGATTTCTATATAAAGGACACGATGTGCATAAATACCCTCTTTCACTTCGATTCTGATGGATTGAATGTCTTTCAGAAGGAATCGGAGGAAGATGCGACGATTTTTTCCAGGAAATCCCCAACGAAAAATAGACGCTAGTCCCTCTTTTCTATCGAATCGATCATAACCGCTACCTACATTCCACGAAATTGTGCACCATAGATAAGAACTAATAAAGAGACCTGCGATCCCATAGAAAGACATCACGATCCCCTGTGGAAAAAAAATGATTTGCTGAGACGGAAATAAAGATATCAAATCTCTACCAAGATAACTGGAAGTTCCAACCAGTAAAAACCCTAATGAACCTAAAAAAAGGATAAAGGCCCAGCAGAAATTGCTTGTTTTTCGAGATCCCCTTAAAAATTCTATCCATATATGTTCTGATCGCCAACTCATACTAGATCTAATTGCATTTTATTGTAATTGGAAGAATAAAAAAAAAATAACCGAAATAAATTTTACTTTACTTTTTTTGGTTTCCGAAGTAACTCTCATCAACTAGTATTATTTTGATGTGAACCTTTAAGAGTAATTCATCGAATTGCTTAGATCTAAAATAATAAGATCAACTGACATATAATTTCTTATAGATACTTATATATAGATATATTTACTTTATATCTATATCTCAGATATTCGCTCCGATTCCGATCTATTAAATAAATAGAAATATCTGTGTTATGGTAGAAGTCGCATTCTTAAAAATATATATATATATATACAAGATTTGGCACCATCGTATTTAAAAATAAAAAATCTTGTTTTTTTGAACATGAAGAGATAAAGAAGCCATTGCAATTGCCGGAAAAACTAAGCCCACTAAAGGCACAAAAATAGAGGGTAAGTTGTTGAAAGTTGTCATAGAATGGATACCTCGATTTATTAGACTTAATATTTATACCTGTTTTTTATTATTATTGTTATGTTATTTATTCTAATTATATTAATATTTTTATCTGTTATTTATTGTTAGAAAGATATCTTAGAATTATTATAATGCATATATTCATATATATAATTATTAAAATTTCTTAGAATTAGAAGAATTCTATAATTATAATAAGTATATCTACGTGAGTATAATTATTTTAATTCTCTAATAATTAGAATGAATATAGAATTCTATATATACATGAGTATATATATATATGGAAAAGGAATGTAGAACAGAATTTTTTATCTTTCGACATGAAATATATGTATGATAATCCACTTTTTTATTTATTAATTTATTATATTAATATTTTTGATTTTTCTTGTCTTATAATTTTCATTTAATTAACTGAAATAAAGATTTTCTTACAAATAAAAATCAAAAATTCGTTATAACCCGATTCAATAACAAGGATTCTTAGTAAACCTAAAGAGTCTCTGGAGATCTAGAAAGATATAAGACTCTATGCCGATATTTTCTATAGTCGAATTTGATATACATATTGAAGAAGGGAACATGAAATTCGTTTGATTCCCCTCGGCTAATGAAATTATTTCATGGAAAAAATAATTCGCTCTTTTATGTTGTTTCATAGAGATTTCCTAATTATTAATTAATAATATCTGTAAAAAAAAAAATAATAATCCACACGATTCTTTCTAAAATGAAATCTTATGTTACCAAAGAAAAATCCATTCTTTGGATTTTGAATTCGATTCCTTTAAACTAAAAAAATAACTACTGGTTGATCACAAATCAAAAATTTTTTTGATTAAGGCTCTACTTGATTGAATTTTGATTCAAAGGAAAGAAAACATGGAGGTGAAATAACTCACTCAAAATACCTTTTAAAGGATTACGTGGTACGATTGGATCGAATAAGCCCTTATGGAATAAATATTCAGCCGACTGTGAACCTTCAGGTAATGTCTTATTCAATGTTTGTTCAATTACTCTTTTACCCGCAAATGCAATGTAGGCATTGGGTTCGGCAATAATGATATCCCCCAACATACCAAAACTAGCTGTCACCCCACCTGTAGTCGGAGATGTAAGGATTGATACATAGAATAAGTTTTTATTTGATTGATAATGATATAAAGCGGAAGATATTTTAGCCATTTGCATCAAGCTCAAACTTCCTTCTTGCATGCGTGCTCCTCCAGAAGCACACACTAAAATAAGAGGTAAACATTGATTGGTAGCATACTCGATCAAACGGGTGATTTTCTCGCCTACTACAGATCCCATACTGCCCCCCATAAACTGAAAATCCATAACCCCAATTGCTACGGGAATACCGTTTAATTGGCCTGTGCCTGTTTGAACAGCTTCAGTCAATCCTGTCTTTCTTTGATAAGAATCAATACGATCTTTATAAGGTTCCTCTTGCGAATGAAATTCAATGGGATCTAGAGAGACCATGTCTTCATCCATAGGAGTCCAAGTACCTGGATCAATCGAAAGTTCGATTCTATCTGAACTACTCATTTTCAAATGATATCCACATTGTTCACAAATATTCATTTTTGATTTCAAAAATTTCTTATAATTTAATCCATAACAATTTTCGCATTGAACCCACAAATGCCTATATTTTTGAGTAACATCTAGATCATTAGAACTTT